TGATTTTTATGTTTGAAATTTGAGGGTTGAGGTAATTGATCTGTTTTCAATACTTAATTTTTTAGGTTTTCAAAAAAAATTTTTTCGGCAATAAAATAATATGTATTATATATAATACGCGTGGCATAAATCAACCCCTACTGTAATTGTTGATTTGGTGCGCCGGTCGAGTCCTTCTTGTGTTTCGGGGTTTGGCAAGAATAACAGGAATCGCTGGGCGTAGGGGGTAAGGGGGTTTGTCGCGCAGAAACCAAAGGGGGGCATGTAGTATGGGGGGGATGCTGAGTAAGGATATTATGTTATGCACTTGACTTAGATGTATGTGGTTCTTGAGTTATGTCATTCAATCATTCACTATAATACCTTGCAAGCAAGGGAATGTTCCACCTTAATTTACTATTTGAGCTTGCACTCTGAGATGCAGATGAAAAGCAGACCTAAAAGAGAACTTTATGCATATAAGAGAATGCTCGGCATGGTGGGTAACGAGTACCATGTACTACACCATTAATCAGATGCCAGTATAATTAATAATTAGTGGAGTCTTAATGTTATGTTCCTGAAATAGGAACCAGATGCCAGTAATAGTTCACTAAGTGTTACCCCCACAATTTATGTCCCTGACCCTATCATTAATAATATGCCTTTATATAAACTGGTTGGTGGTTTCTTACTACATTAAAATAGGGATTAGAAATCTTAGTTGGGTATTTCAAGGAAAAATGTCTAGATAATTTATAGGGGAATGTCCATTTATTTTAAAATAATATATATTGGAATTGAAATTTTATGTATTATGTAATATCTTAAACATTATCTCTTGCTTTATGGTCTAAATATTTATATGGTGATTATACATTAATGTACTAATACATTAATGTAATATTATGCATATTATGTACTATACCATAAGCGGGTCGTGGGGCCCAGAAAATAGTTTAGTTTAGAATTCTGGCTTTGGGAGCCAGTGGTGGGAGTTAAAATCTCTCTTTTCTGGCGCTAGGGAGGACCCTAACCTCCGATCTTCGGATTACAAGACCGATGCTTTATGGCTAAGCTACTAGGGCAGGCTTATTCCAGTATTTTGTTTTCTAGTCAGCCGGCCATTGGGATTAGGACTAGAAATAGTGCGAAGTAAAGGATGGAGGCTAGTTGTCCAATGATTACGAATGGGTGTTCTACTGGTATGCCCCCAATTCAAGTTAGGATTAACATGTCTGCGACTAGGGCTCAAAAGAGGAATTGGGTGAATGGTCGGAATGTGAGTCCTCGTTGTTTTGATGTATGGAGGATTGGGACAACTATTAGGACGAGGATGGAGAATAGTAGGGCGAGGACCCCTCCCAGTTTATTTGGGATTGATCGAAGGATGGCGTAGGCAAATAGGAAGTATCATTCGGGTTTAATGTGGGGAGGAGTAACTAGTGGGTTCGCCGGGGTGAAGTTTTCTGGGTCTCCTAGGAGGTTTGGGGAGAATAGTGCTAGGGATGTGAGCGTGAGAAGTACCACAACGAAGCCTAGGAGGTCTTTATATGAGAAGTATGGGTGGAATGAGATTTTGTCGGCGTCCGAGTTTAGGCCGATTGGGTTGTTTGATCCGGTTTCATGGAGGAATAGAAGGTGAATGATGGTTGCTGCGGCAATGATGAATGGGAATAGGAAGTGGAAGGCGAAGAATCGTGTAAGGGTTGCATTGTCTACTGAGAAGCCACCTCAGATTCATTGGACGAGAAGGTCGCCAATGTAGGGCACTGCTGATAGTAGGTTAGTGATGACTGTTGCGCCTCAGAAAGATATTTGGCCTCATGGTAGGACGTAGCCTACAAATGCTGTTATTATCACTAGAAGAAGCAGGACTACTCCGATGTTTCAGGTTTCTTTGTATAGGTAAGAGCCGTAATATAGTCCTCGGGCGATGTGTATATAAATACAAATAAAAAAGAATGATGCCCCATTGGCGTGGATGTTGCGAATAAGTCAGCCATAGTTGACGTCTCGGCAGATGTGGGCAACGGATGAGAAGGCAGTGGAGATGTCTGAGGTGTAGTGTATAGCTAGGAATAGTCCTGTGAGGATTTGGGTAATTAGGCATAGTCCGAGGAGGGAGCCGAAGTTTCATCAAACAGAGATGTTGGATGGGGCTGGGAGGTCGACTAGTGCGTCGTTGGCGATTTTGATTAAGGGGTGTGTTTTTCGTAGGCTTGCCATTAGCGGGTTCTTGTAGTTGAATAACAACGGTGGTTCTTCAAGTCACTGGTCTCGGTTAAAGCCCGAGCAGGAATTATGACTTATCTTGTGTCTTTGCTGTTGATAGCTTTAATTATTGGTTTAGTTGCTGTGGCTTCAAATCCTGCACCTTATTTTGCTGCTCTTGGTTTGGTGGTGGCGGCTGGGGTTGGGTGTGGTGTTTTGGTTAGTCACGGGGGCTCCTTTTTATCTTTAGTTCTGTTTTTAATTTATTTGGGTGGGATGCTTGTGGTTTTTGCCTATTCGGCAGCTTTAGCTGCTGAGCCATTTCCTGAGTCTTGGGGTGATCGTTCTGTGGTGTGGTCTGTGGCACTTTATTTGTTGGGTGTTGGGGTAACAGCTGTTTTGTTAGGTAAGGGCTGGTACGGGGGGTCTTGGATTGTGGCAGATGTGTTAAAGGAGTTTACCATGTTGCGCGGAGATGTAGGTGGGGTTGCCATAATATATTCTTCTGGGGGAGGTTTACTTGTTATTTGTGCATGAGTTCTGCTTTTGACGTTGTTTGTTGTGTTAGAGTTAACTCGGGGGCTGAGTCGGGGGTCTCTTCGGGCGGTTTAGAGTAGAGAAAGGAGGATTGCGATTGTGGTGGACAGGAGGAAGATTGTTAGGTAGGTTTTGATTATTCCTCGTTGGGTGTCACTTACTGTTTTGGCCATTTTTACTTGTAGAGAGGAGGCCCCCTTGGGGCCAGCTGCTTCGAATCATGTTTGGTCTACTAGCTGTGTGGCGATCGATTGTCCGAGGATTAAGTTGAGTTTTGGAGCTGAGCGGTGGATTACTGAGGGGAAGTACCCTAGTATGTTTGAAAAGTGGTGGGTTGCTGTTAATGGTTTGGTTTTATACTGTGTGTTGGTTAGGGCGGTTAATTCCATGGCTGTGAGTAGGCCAATAATAGTTACTGCCAGGGCGGCTGTTTTTAGGGCCAGTGGTATGCTCATGATGGGTGTTTTAGAGGGTAGGAAGTTTAATATGATGATGAGTCCTGCAATGATGCTTCCTCAGGCAAGTCGTTTGATTGGGTTTATTACTGAGGGGTTATTTTCATTAATTGGTGATATTGGGAGAAACCGTGGGGTTCCTATGGTTACAAAGTAGACCACTCGGAAGCTGTATACTGCAGTAAAGGAGGTGGCGATTAGTGTCAGAGTAAGGGCTCAGGCGTTTAGGTGTGAGGTGTTTAGGGCTTCAATGATGGCGTCTTTTGAGAAGAAGCCGGCTAGGAAGGGAGTGCCGGTCAGTGCTAGGCTGCCAATAGTTAAGCAAGTTGAGGTTAGGGGTATGAGATTTTGGAGGCCGCCTATTTTTCGAATATCTTGCTCATCATTTAGGCTGTGGATGATTGACCCGGAGCAAAGGAATAGCATTGCTTTGAAGAAAGCGTGGGTGCAGATGTGGAGGAAGGCTAGTTGTGGTTGGTTCAATCCGATGGTCACTATTATTAAGCCTAGCTGGCTTGATGTCGAGAAAGCTACAATTTTTTTGATGTCGTTTTGGGTGAGTGCGCAGGCAGCTGTGAATAGAGTGGTTATGGCTCCGAGGCATAGGCAGGTTGTTAGTGCTAGACTGTTATTTTCCATAAGTGGGTGTAGGCGGATGAGGAGAAAAATTCCGGCTACGACCATAGTACTTGAATGAAGTAGGGCAGAGACCGGGGTAGGACCCTCCATGGCGGAGGGCAGCCATGGATGGAGCCCGAATTGGGCTGATTTACCGGTTGCGGCCAGGATTAAGCCAATGAGTGGAAGGGTTATATCGAAATTTTTTGCTAAGAAGAAGATTTGTTGAATCTCTCAGGAGTTTAGGTTTATTGCAAGTCAGGCTATGCTCATAATTAGTCCAATGTCGCCAACTCGGTTGTAGATGACGGCTTGAAGGGCTGCTGTGTTGGCGTCTGCCCGGCCATATCATCAGCCGATGAGAAGGAATGATATAATTCCGACCCCTTCCCAACCAATAAACAACTGAAACATGTTGTTAGCGGTAACTAGGATGATTATGGCCACTAAGAACAGGAGTAGGTATTTAAAGAATCGGTTTATGTATGGGTCAGAGTGTATGTATCATGATGCGAATTCAAGGATAGACCATGTTACGTAGAGGGCAATGGGGGTAAAGATTAGGGAGTAGTGGTCGAATTTAAAACTAATATTGATGTCAAAGAGGGCGGTGTTTATTCAGTGTCAGTTGGTGATGATGGTCTCGGCCCCCTGGTCTAAGAAGATTATGAGGGGTAGGAGGCTGATGAAAAATGCAGTACTTACGGCAGTTTTAACGTGGGAGGTAGCCCATGGGTGGGTTTTTGGGTTTGGGGTAAGTGTTGATAGTAGGGGGTAAATTAGGACTGCAATTACTAGTACTAATGAGGAGGAGAGGGTCAGGGCTGTTGTGTGCATAGCTTTTACTTGGATTTGCACCAAGAGTTTTTGGTTCCTAAGACCAACGGATGAGCTGTTATCCTTTAAAAGCACGAGGGAGCCATGGAGTTTAACCATGGGTATAAGGATTAGCAGTACTTATTGCCTCGGGCCTTCCTCGGTGAGTAAGAGGGGTTTAACCTCTGTCTTTAGAATCACAATCTAATATTTTGTTTAAACTATACTTACTAGTAGCATCAGCCCCATATAATTTCTGGTTTTGCTACGAGTAGGATTACTGGGAGGAGGTGGAGTGTTAATAAGAGGTGTTCTCGTGTGTGGAAAGGAGGGAGTCCGGCAATGTGGCTGGGTGTTGGGCCTCGTTGTGTTATTAGGAAGAGGTAGAGGGAGTAGCCTGCTGTGATGAGTGTGCCGGTCCCAGTTAGGATGATGGTTCATGGGGATCAGTTAAATATGGCGGTGATGATGGTTAGCTCTCCTATAAGATTTGGTAGAGGGGGGAGTGCTAGGTTTGCAAGGTTAGCTGTGAATCATCAAACTGCTGTGAGTGGGAAGATTATTTGTAATCCTCGGGCTAGTATTATGGTTCGGCTGTGTGTTCGTTCGTATGCGGTGTTGGCTAGGCAGAATAGTGCGGATGATACTAGTCCGTGGGCAATTATAAGGATAATAGCACCTGTAAAACCTCATGGTGTTTGGATTAGAATTCCGCCTGCTACTAATCCCATGTGGCTTACGGATGAGTAGGCGATTAGGGATTTTAAGTCTGTTTGGCGTAAGCAGATGGAGCCTGTTATGATGATGCCTCATATGGCTAGGATAATAAATGGGTAGGCTAACTCTTTGGAGAGCGGGTCTAGTATAACTATTATCCGAATCATGCCGTAGCCTCCTAGTTTTAGCAGGACCGCGGCTAGGACTATGGAGCCTGCTACAGGGGCCTCTACGTGGGCTTTCGGGAGTCAGAGGTGGACTCCATACAGAGGCATTTTAACTAGGAATGCGATTAAACATCCGGCTCACCAGATCTTATGTCCTCAGGTGTGTAGCGAGAGGGGTTCGGAGTACTGTAGGATTAGCATTGATAGCGTGCCCGTAGATTGTTGGAGGAGGAGAAGGGCTACTAGAAGGGGGAGCGATCCTGCTAGGGTATAGAAGAGAAAGTAGGTGCCTGCGCTTAGGCGTTCAGTCTGGTTTCCTCAGCGGGTAATAATAATTAGCGTCGGGATTAGTGTGGCTTCAAATATAATATAAAATATGATAATTTCTGTCGCGCCGAATGCTATAATTAGGAAGGTTTGGAGGGATGCGAGTAATGAAATGTAGAGTCGTTGGCGTGCAATTGGCTCGGGGTTGATGTGGTTTTGGCTGGCTAGAATTATTAGTGGGAGAAGTCAGCAGGTAAGGACTAAGAGTGGAGTAGACAAGGGGTCTGCGGCTAGGTGGAGGTTAGAAGCAACTCACCCGGTTTCTGAGGTTCAGCTGAGTCATGACAGGCTGATAAGGGCAATTAGTAGGCTATGGGCTGTTGAGGAGGTTCATAGTCATTTTGGTGAGGTCAATCAGATTGTTGGGAATAGCATGATTGTTGGAATTAGTACTTTTAGCATTGTAGTAAGTTGAGGTTTTGTAGGCGATCAGTTCCGTGGGTTCGAGCGGTGGCAACTAACAAGGCTAGGGCTGCGCTTGCTTCACAGGCTGAGAAGGCCAGGAGGAGCATGGGTGCTGAGGTAAAGCCCGTTGATTCGAATTGTAGTGCTCATAGGGCTAGTGCAATAAATAGTGATAGTATTATTCCCTCAAGGCAGAGAAGTGCGGACAATAGGTGGGTGCGGTGGAATGTTAAGCCCATTAGCCCTAGTGCGAAGGCTGAGGTAAAGCTGAAATGTACTGGTGTCATAAGGGGGTCGTGGACTTGAACCACGGTTTTCTGAGCCGAAATCAGAGGTCTTATTTTGGACTAACCCCCTATTCTGCTCATTCTAGGCCGCCTTGGGTTCATTCGTAGATGAGGCCCAGTGTCAGTAGGATCAGAATGGCCGAGGCTCAGAGAAAAGTTCCGGTGGGGTTGTGTAGTTGGTCTCCTCAGGGTAGTGGAAGAAGGAGGGCAATTTCTAAGTCAAATAGAAGAAATAAGATTGCGATCAGGAAAAACCGGATTGAGAATGGCAGACGGGCAGAACCTAGTGGGTCGAAGCCGCATTCGTAGGGTGAGAGTTTTTCTGCGTCGGGGCTTATTTGGGGTAGTCAGAAAGATACAAGCGCTAGAATCAGTGATAAGGTCACTGTAATTATCATAATGGTGATGATTAAATTCATTATCTTTCCTTGGGGTTTAACCAAGACTAGGTGATTGGAAGTCACTCGTACTAACGTTGGATACTAGAAAGATTATGAGCCTCATCAGTAAATTGATACGTAGAGGAATAGTCAGACTACGTCGACAAAGTGTCAGTATCATGCGGCAGCTTCAAAGCCAAAGTGGTGTTCGGATGTAAAGTGATATTGGACTTGGCGTAGTAGGCAGACAGCAAGGAAAGAAGATCCAATAATGACGTGGAGTCCGTGGAATCCTGTGGCCACAAAGAAAGTTGAGCCGTATACTCCGTCTGCGATTGTGAATGGTGCTTCATAGTATTCTATGGCCTGCAAGGCTGTGAAATAAAGGCCTAGGAGAATTGTAAGCGCCAGAGATTGAATGGCTTGTTTGCGTTCACCTTCTATCAGGCTGTGATGGGCTCATGTAACTGTAACGCCAGATGCCAGGAGAACAGCTGTATTAAGTAGCGGCACTTCGAATGGGTCCAGGGGTGTAACTCCTGTTGGTGGTCAGCATCCTCCAAGTTCTGGGGTGGGTGCCAGGCTTGAGTGGTAGAAGGCTCAGAAGAAGCCAAGGAAAAAGAAGACTTCGGATGTGATAAAGAGAATTATACCATATCGTAGGCCTTTTTGGACTGGGGGCGTGTGGTGGCCTTGGAAGGTTCCTTCTCGAATGACGTCTCGTCATCATTGGTATATTGTAAGGATAATAAGGACTAGTCCAAGAGTTATCAGGGTAGTAGTGTGGAAGTGGAACCAGATTGCTAGGCCGGATGTCGTCAGAAGGGCTCCGGCTGCGCCAGTTAGGGGTCATGGGCTTGGATCAACCATATGATACGCGTGTGCTTGGTGGGCCATTAAACGTTTTCTTGTAAATATAGGCTTAGGAGAAGAACAAATACATATGCTTGAATTATTGCTACGGCCACTTCTAGTAGGGTAAGCAGGAGTAGAACGGTGGCTGTAAGGATAGCTACTGTGGGCATTATTGGAAGTAGGACAAAGACTGCGGTAGCAATTAGCTGAATTAATAGGTGGCCTGCCGTGAGGTTCGCTGTAAGTCGAACGCCTAGTGCTAGCGGGCGGATGAACAGGCTAATTGTTTCGATAATAATTAGGATTGGGATTAGTGGGATTGGGGTTCCTTCTGGTAGCAGGTGGCCTAGTGCCGCTGTTGGTTGATTGCGTATTCCGATAATTACTGTTGCGAGTCATAGTGGGACGGCAAACCCCATGTTGAGTGAGAGCTGGGTGGTTGGTGTAAAAGTATATGGCAGAAGTCCCAGCATATTAATTGTAATTAAGAAGACTATTAAGGAGGCTAGCAATAGGGCCCACTTGTGGCCTCCAGTATTAAGTGGCAGCATTAGTTGGTTGGTGAAGCGGTTGATTAGTCAACCTTGAATTGTAATTAGACGGTTGTTGACCCATCGTGATGAGGGGGTTGGGTAGAGGACTCATGGGAGTGCGATTGCAATAGCAATAAGAGGAATGCCTAAGCAGGACGGGCTTGAGAATTGGTCGAAGAAGCTTATTGCCATGGTCAGTCTCAGGGCTCAGTTTTGTGTTTTTCAGTGCTTATTGGTGTCGGCTCATTTGGTGAGATATGGCTTAGGACCTTTGTTGGGATAATAAAGAGGAAAATTAATCAGGAGAATATTAGGATTGCGAATCAGGGGGCGGGATTTAATTGAGGCATTTCATTAGGGGTGGTCGGGAGGCACCAATTTTTGGCTTAAAAGGCCAACGCTGTAGCCCATATTTAGCTTCCTAGTGAGGCGTCTTCTAGTATAAGGGTTGATCAGTTCTCGAAGTGTTCGAGCGGGACGGCTTCTACAACAATAGGCATGAAGCTGTGGTTTGCTCCGCAGATTTCAGAGCATTGTCCGTAGAATATTCCTGGGCGGGAGGTAATAAAGGCAGTTTGGTTTAGGCGTCCTGGGACTCCATCTATTTTTACACCGAGGGATGGGACAGCTCAGGAGTGGAGCACATCTTCGGCGGAGACAAGCACTCGAATTGGTGACTCCACGGGGACAACTATTCGGTGGTCTGTTTCAAGTAGTCGGAATTGGCCCGGGGTGAGGTCTTGGGTTGGGATTATGTATGAGTCAAAGCCGAGGCTTTCATAGTCGGTATACTCGTAGCTTCAGTATCATTGGTGGCCCATGGCTTTAATTGTTAGGTGTGGGTCGTTGATTTCGTCTATAAGATAAAGAATGCGAAGTGATGGGAGGGCAATTAAGATAAGGATAACAGCTGGTAGTACTGTTCAAACGATTTCGATTTCTTGGGAGTCTAAAATATACTTGTTGGTTAGTTTAGTTGAGACTATGGCAACAATAATATAGAGTACAAGGGTGCTGATTAAAAATACAATTATAAGGGCGTGATCGTGGAAGTGAAGAAGTTCTTCTATTACGGGTGATGCCGCGTCTTGGAATCCTAATTGTGTGGGATGTGCCATTAAGCTTTGAGCTTAAGACATGCGGGGGTTTAACCCACGATTTCACCTTGACAAGGTGATGTAATTACTAATTTACTAATGTCTTTAAGGAAGTGGCAGAGTGGTTATGCGGCTGGCTTGAAACCAGCACATGGGGGTTCAATTCCTCCCTTCCTCGGCTTAATTTGATTGAACTCGAACAAATGGGGGGTTCTCAAATGTGTGGTATGGTGGTGGGCATCCGTGGAGTCATTCTGCGTTTGTTGTGGTTATTTCCACAGAAAGGACTCCTCGTTTAGCGGCGAAGGCCTCTCATAAGATAAAGAGGAACATAATCACGGCCACCAGGGAGATTATTGACCCAATAGAGGAGACTGTGTTTCACAGGGTGTAGGCGTCTGGGTAGTCTGAGTACCGCCGCGGCATGCCTGCTAGGCCTAGGAAGTGTTGTGGGAAGAATGTTAAATTTACGCCAATAAACATGACCCCAAAGTGGATTTTAGTTCATGTGCTGTGTAGGGTATATCCTGAGAATAGGGGGAATCAGTGTACAAATCCTGCTATGATGGCAAAGACTGCACCTATTGACAATACGTAGTGGAAGTGTGCAACTACATAATATGTGTCGTGTAGGACGATGTCGATTGATGAGTTTGCTAGTACAATCCCTGTCAGCCCGCCAACCGTGAATAGGAAAATAAATCCAAGGGCTCATAGCATGGGGGTTTCTCATTTAATTGAGCCTCCGTGAAGCGTGGCAAGTCAGCTAAAGACTTTTACACCTGTTGGGATGGCAATAATTATTGTTGCGGATGTGAAGTATGCGCGGGTGTCTACGTCTATTCCGACTGTAAACATGTGGTGGGCTCAGACAATAAATCCAAGGAGGCCAATGGCCATCATGGCTCAGACCATTCCCATGTAGCCAAATGGTTCCTTTTTCCCTGCATAATATGCTACGACGTGGGAGATAATTCCAAACCCAGGTAAAATAAGAATATAGACTTCTGGGTGGCCAAAGAATCAGAACAGGTGTTGGTAAAGAATGGGGTCTCCTCCTCCGGCGGGGTCAAAGAATGTTGTGTTTAGGTTTCGGTCTGTTAGTAGCATAGTAATCCCGGCGGCTAAGACTGGTAGGGATAATAGGAGGAGAACAGCTGTTACAAGGAGGGCTCAGATAAATAGGGGTGTCTGGTATTGGGAGATGGCAGGGGGTTTCATGTTAACTGTTGTGGTAATAAAGTTAATTGCCCCTAAAATTGAGGAGACACCTGCCAAGTGCAGGGAGAAAATAGCCAAGTCTACGGATGCACCAGCGTGGGCTAGGTTTCCTGCTAGTGGCGGGTAGACTGTTCATCCAGTTCCCACTCCGGCTTCTACACCGGAAGAAGCCAGCAAGAGGAGGAATGATGGTGGCAGAAGTCAGAAGCTTATGTTGTTTATTCGAGGAAATGCTATGTCGGGGGCCCCGATTATTAACGGGATGAGTCAATTACCGAACCCTCCAATTAGGATTGGCATTACTATAAAGAAAATTATAACAAAGGCGTGGGCCGTCACAATAACGTTGTAAATTTGATCGTCGCCGAGGAGAGATCCAGGTTTGCTGAGCTCAGCCCGAATTAGTAGGCTGAGGGCGGTTCCGGCTATCCCGGCATAGGCACCGAATACAAGGTAGAGGGTACCAATATCTTTGTGGTTAGTTGAGAAGAATCAGCGGGTGATTGCCACAGGTAGGATGGCCGAAGTCAGGTGGTGGGTTGTAGCCCCGAAGATAGAGGTTTAAGTCCTCTTCCTATCAAGCCCCGTGGTGGAGAACATATTAGATTGCAAATCTAAAGACGCAGATTGACGTCTGCGGGGCTTTCCCGCCTTACTCGGCCATGGCGGGAAAGTAGATGAATGCCGCTGGTTTGGGCGCTTAGCTGTTAACTAAGAGTTTGTAGGATCGAGGCCTTCTCATCTAGAGAGGCTTTAGCTTAATTAAAGTGTCTGATTTGCATTCAGAAGATGTGGGATAGAGTCCCGTAAGTCTTAAGCAGAGGCTAGGAGATTCTCACTCCTACTTAGAGCTTTGAAGGCTCTTGGTCTAGTTTATCCTAAGCCCCTAGGTAATTAGTGCCATTGCGGCTGGGGTGAGTGGTAGGAGTCCTAGGGTGGCTGTGGTGAAGGTGGCCAGGGTTAGTGTTGATTGGGGGTTTGGGGTTCGTCATGGTATTGTGGCGTTGGTTGTGTTTGGGGAGACGGTTAGGGCCATGGTGTAGCATAGGCGTAAGTAGAAGTATAGGCTAAGTAGGGCAGCGAGTGCCATAATTGTTGCTGTGAGTGGAAGGTCTTGTTTTGTAAGTTCTTGTAGAATTAGTCATTTTGGTATAAAACCTGTAAGTGGGGGAAGGCCTCCGAGTGATAGTAGAGCTAGTGCTGTGGTTGCTGCTAGGGTGGGAGTTTTTGATCATATTATTGATAGTGTATTCATTTTTGTGGCAGATGTTATTTTTAGTGACAGGAAGGCTGTGGAAGTTATAAGAATGTATGTTATTAGTGCAAGTAGTGTGAGTTGTGGGGCAAATTGTAGAATAATTAGTATTCAGCCTATATGTGCAATTGATGAGTAGGCTAGGATTTTTCGTAGTTGGGTTTGGTTTAGGCCGCCTCAGCCTCCAATTAGAGTTGATAGGAGTCCAAGGGATGTGAGTAGTAGTGGATCGATGGCTGGGGCGACCTGGATAATTAGTGCGAATGGGGCTAGTTTTTGCCAGGTAGAAAGGATAAGGCCTGTTGTTAAGTCAAGTCCTTGTAGAACTTCTGGGAGTCAGAAGTGTACAGGGGCCAAGCCTACTTTTAGTGCCAGGGCTATAATTATTATTGTTGAAGCAAGTGGGTTTGACAGGTCATTGATACTTCATTCTCCTGTTATTCATGCGTTTGTTGTGGATGCGAATAAAATTATTGCCGCTGCTGTGGCTTGTGTAAGGAAGTATTTTGTGGTTGCTTCTACTGCCCGTGGGTGGTGTTGTTGTGCTATGAGTGGTATAATTGCTAGTGTATTAATTTCTAATCCTATTCAGGCTAGTAGTCAGTGGGAGCTGGCAAAGGTGAGGGTTGTTCCTAGTCCTAGGCTGGATAGCAGAATAGTTAGTACGTAGGGGTTCATTGATATGGGAGGGATTTTAACCGTCATGTTCGGGGTATGGGCCCGAAAGCTTGTTTAGCTGACCTTATCGGTAGAGAGTGGTGTAGTGGAAGCACCAGGAGTTTTGATCTCCTGAGTATGGGTTCGATTCCCTTCTTTCTAGGAACTGGAGGGGCTTTAACCCTCATGTGCCACTCTATCAAAGTGGTCCTTGGGCATTCAGGCACGGTTCCTTAGGTTTATAGTTGTGGGGGGAGCCCTGCAAATGCGATTGGGAGGGCTGTGTGTCATAAGACTAGGGCCAGGGTGAGGGGTAAGAAGTTTTTTCAGACTAGGTGTATGAGCTGGTCGTATCGGAATCGCGGATATGAGGCTCGAATTCATAGGAATATCATGGATAGGAGGGCAGCTTTAGTTATTAGGCTGATAGTTGTCAGTTCTGGCAGGGTTGGTAGGTGTGATGCACCAAGAAATAAAATTGCCGATAAAGTGTTTATTAGCAGGATGTTGGCATATTCTGCTAGGAAAAATAGGGCGAAGGGCCCCCCTGCATATTCTACATTGAACCCTGAGACTAGTTCAGATTCACCTTCTGTGAGGTCGAATGGTGCTCGGTTGGTTTCTGCTAGTGTTGAGATGTATCATATTGCGGCTAAAGGTCATGCTGGGATTAGGAATCAGATGCTTTCTTGGGCTGTATTGAATGTTTGTAGTGTGTAGCCCCCTGAAAATATAATGATAGATAGAAGGATGAGGCCAAGGCTTACTTCGTATGAGATTGTTTGGGCGACGGCGCGGAGGGCCCCAATTAGTGCGTATTTTGAGTTAGAGGCTCACCCTGATCCTAGGATTGAATAAACAGCTAGGCTTGAGAGGGCTAGGATAAATAGGATACCGAGGTTTAGGTCTGTAACAGGATATGGCATAGGAAGGGGGGCTCATAGTGTTATGGCCAGGGTTAGTGCAAGTATTGGTGTGGCTAAAAATAGAAAGGGTGAAGATGTAGATGGTCGTACTGGCTCCTTGATAAATAATTTAACTCCGTCAGCGATTGGTTGGAGGAGGCCATATGGCCCAACCACATTTGGGCCTTTTCGTAGTTGTATATATCCTAGTACTTTTCGTTCAATTAGTGTTAGGAATGCTACGGCTAGTAGGACTGGCACGATGTATGTGAGTGGGTTAATTAGGTGGGTTAACAGAGTGTTTAGCATAACTAAGAAGAGGATTTGAACCCCTGGTTGAAAGGGCTTAGGCCTTTTGCAATTACCATGCTCTGCCATCTTAGTATGGCTTTATCTTGGCCGGCTGTTTAGTCCTCCTTTTACTTAATTTAGTTGTTTTCATTAATTAAGGGTGAGGCGTGTCTTTAACAGGGGCCTCTTTTTTCCGGTCCTTTCGTACTAGGAAAAATGACATTACAGATAGAAACTGACCTGGATTGCTCCGGTCTGAACTCAGATCACGTAGGACTTTAATCGTTGAACAAACGAACCCTTAATAGCGGCTGCACCATTAGGATGTCCTGATCCAACATCGAGGTCGTAAACCCCCTCGTCGATATGGACTCTGGGAGAGGATTGCGCTGTTATCCCTAGGGTAACTTGGTTCGTTGATCGGCCCGAGGGCCGGATCATTGTCGGTCAGAATTTCTGTGACTTGGAAATGTCTTTCTTGGTTTTAAGTGAACTGTCTCAGTCCGCTCGGAGGATGGATTTTTCTCCGTGGTCGCCCCAACCGAAGGTAAAGCCCCATCGTTCCGCTAAGCTGATAGCTTGTTTGGCAAGTTGTTTGACACGGTTGGGGTTTGTACCTTAAGCTCCAAAGGGTCTTCTCGTCTTGTAGCTTTATGCCCGCTTCTGCACGGGCAGATCAATTTCACTGATTTGAGGGGGGAGACAGTTAAGCCCTCGTTTAGCCATTCATACAGGTCTTCATTTAAAAGACAAGTGATTGCGCTACCTTTGCACGGTCAAAATACCGCGGCCGTTGAACTTGTGGTCACTGGGCAGGCTGGACCTCCTATACTTTGGGGTTTGCAGGAGGCGATGTTTTTGGTAAACAGGCGAGGCTTGGGTTTGCCGAGTTCCTTCCCTTACTCTTTTAATCTTTCCTGGGTGATGCACTCCAGTGTGGGTTTAACGATTTTAGGTCGTGAGTTTTTCTTGTTTATTTGGTGGTTCACGTTGCCCTCTTTGTTTGGGTTCGTTAATTACCAGTGGTGTGTCCGATCTGGTTTACACTTGTGCTAGGAGAGAGGTGTTCTCTCTTGTTACTCATTTTAGCATAATCTCTTCCATGTTGGCATGGGGTGGCCTAATAGTTTTAGGGGGTTTGGAGTTTTTATTGAAATAATAAATTTTATGTCGTTTGAGCTTTAACGCTTTCTGGTCAGATGGCTGCTTTTAGGCCCACTGAAACGGCAGATTTTGATAATTATAATCCATACCCTCCTTGTAAAGTTGTGTCTTGTATTAAAGGGGCTGTACCCCCTTTAACTAACTCTCGTGTCTTTCTTTCATTCTATGTGAGGTGTTACTTTTTCGATGGAAGGGGGACGAGGCTGAACTTCTATTCATTTCTTAGGCAACCAGCTATCACCAAGCTCGGTAGGTTTGTCACCTCTACCCGGGGCTCTTCCCACTCTTTTGCCACAGAGACGGGTTTGCCCTTGAAGGCTGTCCCGGGGTAGCTCGCTTGGTTTCGGGGTTTCAAACTAAAGTGTCTCTTTGCTTGTTTAGTGCTTGCTAAATCATGATGCAAAAGGTACGAGGTTTAGTCTCTGCTTTATTCTACTATATATGACTTGTTTCATTGCTTTTTCAGCTTTCCCTTGCGGTACTTTCTCTATTGCTTAGGTGTTTATCTTTTTCCGTCTCCCGTACTAAAGTGGGAAAATGGTTTAGTTTAATGTGTGTGGTTAATAATTTTTATTTATATTGTTTAGTTAGTTTTGGTGGTAAGCTAGCTGTTTGGTTCGGGGTGATCCAATTTGCATGGATGTCTTCTCGGTGTAAGGGAGATGCTTGACTATCTCAGCCACGCCCCGGTTTAATCCAAGTGCACCTTCCGGTACACTTACCGTGTTACGACTTGCCTCCCCTTATTTGTGCTTTGGTGTTATGGACGGTTGTCGCTGTTGGCGGGGAGAGTGACGGGCGGTGTGTACGCGCCTCAGAGCCGGGTTCAAAAGGACACTCTATTTCCTTTTTACTACTAAATCCTCCTTTGAGCATTAGGTTTCATAATGCTGTTCGTATTATTCTGTGATAGAAAATGTAGCCCATTTCTTCCCACTTCGTTCGCTACACCTCGACCTGACGTCTTGAATTGTATTCATTTTGCTTACTTTTTATCCTTCACAGGGTAGGCTGACGACGGCGGTATATAGGCGGGGGTGACCAGGAGTGGTGAGGTTTAACGGGGGTTATCGGTTCTAGAACAGGCTCCTCTAGGGGGGTCTGAGGCACCGCCAAGTCCTTTGGGTTTTAAGCTAACGCTTGTAGTCCCCGGGCGGATATTTTTGTGATGTAATATCTGAGTTTATGGCTGAGCATAGTGGGGTATCTAATCCCAGTTTGTTTCCCAGCTTTCGTGGGTTCAGGTTGGTTTATATTAAAGCTACTTTCGTGCTTGGGCTTCGGGCGCTCAGGGGCGTATGACGGCCAAGAGGCCGTTTGGCTTTATTTTAGTTTCACCTTAACCACCCTTTACGCCGTGTCCATTAGCTGGGGCCTCTCGTATAACCGCGGTGGCTGGCACGAGTTTTACCGGCCCTGTTAGCCTTAACTAAGTCAAGTTTTCACTTATGGCTTAATGTCTATCACTGCTGAATTCCCTTGTGGGCGTGGCATGGCAAGGCGTCGTGGGCTAAGGATTAGTGCCTGATGCCTGCCCCTCTTCCCCGGGCGGGGGACTGAGGGCATCCTCACGGGCGTGCGGAGACTTGCATGTGTAAATTGGGCTGGAGTTAATGGTAAAGTCAGGACCAAGCCTTTGTGCATGCGGAGCTTTTTAGGGCCCGTCTTTGCATCTTCAGTGCCATGCTTTGTATTAAGCTACGCTAGC